TACTATCCCTTGATCACTTACAGTACCCCAAACATCCGACTGCATTTTCCAACTGAAATGGAAAATGACTACCGAAATTGCATTGTACATCCAGAATAGACCTAAGAAAACATGATCCCAGGCGGAGACTTGACATGTTCCCCCTCGTCCAGGCCCGTCGCAAGGGAATCGAAAACCAAGATTTGCTTTATCTGGTATCAAACGGGAACTACGAGCAAATAAAACACCTTTCAAAAGTATTAATACAGTCACATGGATGGTAAATGCGTGAATGTGATGGACTAAAAAATCTGCGGTTCCTAATGGAATAGGTAACAAAGCGACTTTGCCGCCTACAGCTACTAACTCGCCACCTCCCCACGTTAAGCTGGTACTTGTTGTTGCACCAGGAGCCGTTACGCCAGGCGCATCAGCATGTATATTTTGTACCCATTGAGCAAAGATGGGTTGTAATTGTATGGCGGTATCCGAAAACATATCTTGTGGACGGCCTAAAGCACTCATGGTATCGTTATGAATGTACAAACCAAAACTGTGAAAACCTAGAAATATACATACCCAGTTAAGGTGGGATATGATTGCATCGCGGTGTCTAAGGATGCGATCTAACAGATCGTTGTATCGAGTAGTTGGATCATAGTCTCTTACCATAAAAATGGCTGCATGTGCAGCAGCACCAACTATTAGAAATCCGCCAATCCACATGTGGTGTGTGAACAAGGAAAGTTGTGTACCATAGTCAGTAGCTAGGTATGGGTAGGGGGGCATAGAGTACATATGATGAGCTACAACAATAGTTGTAGAGCCTAGCATAGCTAGGTTAAGAGATAATTGAGCATGCCATGACGTTGTTAGGATTTCATAGAGACCCTTATGCCCTTGTCCTGTAAATGGGCCTTTATGAGCCTCCAAAATATCTTTAAGCCCATGACCAATACCCCAGTTGGTCCTATACATATGACCAGCGATCAGGAAAAGAATAGCAATAGCTAAATGATGGTGCGCAATATCGCTCAACCATAGGCCACCGGTTATTGGATCTAGTCCTCCGCGAAAAGTAAGAAATTCTGCGTATTTGGACCAATTCAAGGTGAAAAAGGGGGTTGCTCCTTCGGCAAAACTAGGATAAAGTTGAGCCAAAAGGTCACGATTCAAGATAAATTCATGAGGAAGTGGTATCTCTTTAGGATCAACCCCAGCGTCAAGAAATTGGTTAATCGGTAAAGATACATGGATTTGGTGTCCCGCCCAAGAAAGAGACCCAAGTCCTAATAACCCCGCTAAGTGGTGATTCAACATGGATTCTACATCTTGGAACCAGGCCAATTTGGGAGCGGCTTTGTGATAATGGAACCAACCAGCAAAAAGCATTAACGATGCAAAAATCAATGCACCGATTGCGGTACAATAGAGTTGTAACTCACTAGTTATTCCAGATGCTCGCCAAATCTGAAAAAAACCGGAGGTTATTTGGATTCCTCGAAAACCCCCGCCTACATCACCATTCAAAATTTCTTGCCCTACTATTGGCCAAACTACCTGAGCACTGGGTCCAATGTGAGTAGGATCACTTAGCCATGCTTCATAATTGGAAAAACGGGCACCGTGGAAGTACATGCCACTCAACCAAAGAAAGATAATGGAGAGTTGACCGAAATGAGCACTAAAGATTTTTCGAGAGATCTCTTCCAAATCACCGGTATGACTGTCGAAATCGTGAGCATCAGCATGTAGGTTCCAGATCCAAGTGGTAGTATCGGGACCCTTAGCTATTGTTCTTGAGAAATGCCCGGGTCTGGCCCATTCCTCAAAAGATGTTTTTACAGGATCCCTATCCACAACAATTTTAACTTCTGGTTCCGGCGAACGAATAATCATTAAGTCCTCCTCTTTCCGGACAAGACATACAAAGAGACCCGCCAATTGTCTTTTTAGTGAATCTTTGAAGGATAGATATTATGATTAGTCCTTTTCTTTACTATCTACCGCCCTTCTATTTTTTTTAGTTATTCACTGGAGCAATTATATATTGAAGTCAATCCGAGGCAAGTGTTCGGATCTATTATGACATAAGGATTAGGTGCCTAACGGACATTGCTTATCCTAGAAAATTATTTCCCGACGTAACAAAATTTTTTTTTTTACGTTTTAATTTAAGAAGCTAGTGTATTTTTTTTTTTTAGGGTATAAGCCCCACATCTACTTTCCTTGAGTGAGCATAATATAAATATTTTTATTCGATTCCAAATTCCAAGAAACTCGTTAGAATTATTAAAAAAATCGTCCTTTAGGTAGGAATATTTATATGACCCCCCTTTTATTTACTTTATTACCTCTGTTCTATAGCCTATCCCTATTGTTTATCCTTATGAAATATGATATAAAATCGAAATGATATAAAATCGAAGGTAGAAGAAAGGGATATAATGAAATTCTTGATTCGATCTTCCTACCGAAATTATTTGATTAATGGATCAACTTAATGCATCAACAACCAAACCGCCCTTTTTATGAAAATGAAGAGTGGTCTTATTCAAATTCAAAGCGCTTCGTAATCTTCAACCAGTTCTGTGCTTCAATATAATTTCCTGGAGTAAGCGCTATAGCTTGTTTCCAATACTCAGCAGCTTGATCAAACCAAGCTTCCGCAATTTCCGAATCGCCCTGTAGAATGGCCTGTTCTCCCCGGTCGGAATAGGCGGTTCCTTTCCCTAGAACCGTACTTGAGAGTTTCCTACCTCATACGGCTCAAAAATTACTATCTTAATTTCCCCTATCTTAACTGAATTCGATTTCTCAAAAATCGATCCAATTTCTTCTTGGGTTAAGCAGAAGAAGTTAATTACTTAAGTTTCAAACCCTAATTTGGATCAATAATCAGTTTGATCTTTTCTCCCACCTTCAGAAGAATGAAGCATAGATAGACCTATATTCTTCGTTCGAATTTTCTGAAAGGTAACTATCTCGGTTTCGTGTCTTTCATATATGAAATTTCTATAGAATCCTTGAAAAAGACTTTTTCCCATAAGAAAGAAAAAAGAACTTACTATCTTTGGGATCTGATACTACACCGCTGCTTAATCCTTTAGTGGATCGGCTCTATTACATAAGCAGATTCCTAAATTTTGCCCCATATCACATATCATAGTATAATTAAGCAGTTTTTTTAGTTGTATCGACCCAGTCGCTCACTAATTGATCTTTACGGTGCTTTCTCTATCAATTTGAGACTTTATCCATAGAGTAGTAGTATAGGCTCGACTTTCTTCTTATTTTTATTTTGATTCTCGTGAAGCGTTCTTCCTTCCTACAGCTGATAGGGCAAAATCATTGTTTTGACGATCCCTATGTAGAAAGCCCTTTTTCTAGTAAATACTAGAAAATTTCATCTTTTTTTCTTCTTTCTTTCTATAGTGGAGATAGTCGCACGTAATGACAGATCACGGCCATATTATTAAAAGCTTGCGGTAAGAAGGGGTTCCGTTCTAGCGCCCGGAAATAATATTCCAAAGCCTTTGTATGCTCTCCATTGCTTGTGTGTATAAGCCCGATGTTATATAGTATATAACTTCGATCATAGGGATCAATTTCTAGTCGCGTAGCTTCATAATAATTCTGCAAAGCTTCCGCATAATTTCCTTCGGATTGAGCCAACATCCGTTACGGTCGTTCATTCTATTCAAAAAATCTCCGTTCCAAAACCGTACATGAGGTTTTCATCTCATACGGCTCCTCCCTTCTGTACATAGTACTAAGCAAAAAATCTATAGAATCAAAATAGAATTAGTCCCATCTCATTATGGACCGAAAGGGGCTGGTATTTTTCCAAGAAATCTCTAGCCAACCTTCCCCTAAGAGGTTTTTCTTAACACCAATGAATTCTATTAATGCTAGAGGAAAACGATAGCTCCAGGAATTTCTTTGTTCTCAACGCCTCCTATTTAGAGGAATTAGCCACTTCAACGACCTTTGATGGTTATAAGGGTATCCAATGTACAAACCTGATGGTTGTTTGCTATCCCAACCATTCTTCCCAATCCTGATACCGATCAAGAAAGGGTTAATTTCTAACAAAGTTTTTTTCTTGTTGATTCCTATTTTAAGGTGTAGTGCTTTTCTCCCCTATGCTGCCTATTGGTCCTAGTAGAGTAGGATTAGCCTGTAATACAGAACCTATCCTGTAGGTGTAACCTTTCGCTCAATACTCAAATCTACAATTGAAGCATCTAAGGCCACATCAATCGAGGATACACGACAGAAGGAATTGGTAGTTCACCTCACCTTCCCCAAGCGTGGGTTTCCTTTACTAATTTTGTTTTCTCTATGCAAACCCCCTCTCTTTCTCGTAAGACTGAGAGCTAAAAAAACAAAAAAAAAAGAGTCAAATCGCACCATCTCTATAATAAGTAAATGCCCTTTTTTCCCCTGAGGTTGTCGGAATTATTTGCAATAAAATATTGGCTACAATCGAGGAGGTCTTATCAATGAAATTTCCATTTATACGGGATCTAGGCATAATTCCCAATCCATTCTATATAGAATTCTTTTCATTCTAACACAAAATAACATAAAAACTTATAAATCGCCCCATATGCTCTAAGTGGATAAGAGAGGTGTGGATTTTCCGCTTAGCTCAAATTGTCCCCTTTTCCTTCCGTTTGGATAAGAAGAGATATGAAATATTTGACTAAGATTAGATTCATTCCACTTTCCTATTTCTCAACAACAACTTCTGTCATCAGCTATTTCGCGCTTTCAAAGTCATTAATTATGCCATACCCTTTTTTATTTAGATTGTATGGCGTAACATACCTTATGCAAATAGAATTCTAGGGTTCCTTGGTTCCTTTATTTTCTTAAGGAATAATAAGGATTCTTCTATTCTCTTTTTATTTGAGTTTTCCCCAAAGAAAAACTTTTGAGGGGGCACAATTTCTAGTAAAAAGGGATCCTTACACTTAGATAAAAAAAAGAATTTTTCCAATAGAGTCACGGAATCCCCGAACGGTTGTGGCTATACCTGTACTGCAGGAATAGGAAAACTTGCTATTCACTCAGTTTATTTTACATAATAGGATTATGTAGGAGAGATGGCCGAGCGGTTCAAGGCGTAGCATTGGAACTGCTATGTAGACTTTTGTTTACCGAGGGTTCGAATCCCTCTCTTTCCGTTTCTCTTAATTCATCAACGTTACCAATCACAATGTATGAAATCAAATAACAATTTATTTGAGCAAAAATACCTTACCTTTATTTAATAGAATTCTCTAAAGCAAATTACTTTGGTATGTAAAATATAACAAAAAAGATCCTAAGGTTAATCTATTTCTGCTAGGTGAATGGGAAAATACGAATTAATAGCCTTAGGCCGATTTAGTTCGGGGAAAGGGGAAGGGGAAAAAAAATTCTATGAACCTTTCCTTTTGCGTTAAGCTCAAGTCTGACGAGAGTAATATTCTACAACTAACAACTCATTTATTTTCAGACCGACCCACTTTCTATCTAGGATTTTTTGTACTAGTCCTTTATATTGCAATGTATCAACCGTCAAATGCTTTGGCAATTTGCCCGGATCAGATGAAGCAATAGAATTTTGAACCAGACGTTTTGATCTTTGATTATCCTTCGTAGTAATAATATCTCGGGGTTTGCAACGAAAACTTGGTATATCAACTATACGACCATTAACTAAAATATGTCTATGATTAACTAATTGCCGGGCTCCGGGAATGGTTGAAGCCATACCCAATCGAAAAACAATATTATCCAAACGCATTTCAAGTAATTGTAGTAAAACTTGACCTGTTGACTTTTTTGCTTTTCCAGCGATATGTACATATCTAAGTAATTGTCGTTCTGTCAGACCATAATGAAAACGCAATTTCTGTTTTTCTTGAAGACGAATACGATATTGCTCTTTTTTCCCAGAATGGAATTTCTTTTTCAGATTACTTCCGGATTTAGGCGTTTTTCTAGTGAGTCCTGGTAAAGCTCCCAGACGGCGTATTTTTTTTAAACGAGGTCCTCGATAACGGGACATGAAGACTCCTTTTTTTTATTGAAATTACATTTTACACAATAAATTTCATTGTATTTATATTACGGAATACATCGAAATTAAAACTGAATTAAACTAAAGGATAAACAGAGTAAAATCTACTAAAGTACCACAAAAAAAGGAATTTCATCAACATCTGGATTTTATATATATATATTATTTATTTTAATGTTTTGTATCTAGCAAAATTGTAAGGTAGAACAACGTAATGAACTCTGGATTCTCCATTTAATCCGGAGAAAAAAAGAGATTCTTGTTCATGGAACATCAATAGAGAAAAAAGCCGACTATCGGATTTGAACCGATGACCCTCGCATTACAAATGCGATGCTCTAACCTCTGAGCTAAGTGGGCTTACATAACAGAAATAGTGTAACAAATAGAATTATACATAGGAAATCCGTAAAATGGCAGATCTTAATTATTAATCTTAGTTATTAACTAGTTCGAAATTTGAAATTCTACTTATACTTAAGATACTTAAGAAAGATACTTAAGAAAAAAAAAAATACTAGAATTTCATAAAGATAAAGTTAGCTTGATATGCTTAACTAAACGATATCCTATTTAAGAATATCGTTTAGTTAAGCATATCAAGCGTTATACTATGATTTTGAATATTATAAAAAGGAAAGAAGGGGGGGTGGGGGAGAGAAAAACTTTTGAATATATTAATTATGATTGAATTGCAAATATATCAACGGTAGAATCAATGCAATTCAGAATTGCAATAACCGAGGTCTCCTGAATAGAGACGATCTGCTAGACTACGTCGAATAAATTCAAAAAAAAACTAAGAGATGTAGGAAATTACACAAGGAATCCTGGTTTCAAAGAAAAAGAAAAAAAAAAGGACAATGGGGATATGGCGAAATCGGTAGACGCTACGGACTTGATTGTATTGAGCCTTGGTATGGAAACGTGCTAAGTGGTAACTTCCAAATTCAGAGAAACCCTGGAATGAAAAATGGGCAATCCTGAGCCAAATCCCTTTTTTGAAAAACAAGTGGTTCTCAAACTAGAACCCAAAGGAAAAGGATAGGTGCAGAGACTCAATGGAAGCTGTTCTAACGAATCGAGGTGTAATTACGTTGTGTTGGTAGTGAAACTCCTTCTACTCTAAATTACTAAATTTGAGAAAGAAGGGCTTTATACATCTAATATACACGTATAGATACTGACATAGCAAACGATTAATCACAGAACCCATACCATAATATAGGTTCCTTATTTATTTTTTAGAATGAAATTAGGAATGATTATGAAATAGAAAATTATGAATTTTTTTAGAATTATTGTGAATCCATTCTACTCGAATATTGAGTAATCAAATCCTTCAATTCATTGTTTTTGAGATCTTTTAAAAATAGGATTAATCGGACGAGGATAAAGAGAGAGTCCCATTCTACAGGTCAATGCTGACAACAATGAAATTTCTAGTAAAAGGAAAATCCGTCGACTTTATAAGTCGTGAGGGTTCAAGTCCCTCTATCCCCAAACCCTCCTTTATCCCCTAACCGTAGTATTTATCCTCTTTTCTCTTTTATCAACGGGTTCAAGATTCGTTAGCTTTCCCATTCTACTCTTTCACAAAGGAGTGGGAAGAGAACTCAATAAATCTTATGCTATTCATTAAATAGATTTCTTTTTTATTAGAGTATCCGCAAAGAATCTCAATTATTAATTAAATTTAAAAGTATTATTAAGTAAGCCATCCACAATGCGTAGGACTATCCCCCCCATTTCCAAATTAGGAATGGAATACTTTATGGATTTTTTTAGTCCCTTTAATTGACATAGATACAAATATTCTACTAGGATGATGTACAAGAAAGGGTCAGGATAGCTCAGTTGGTAGAGCAGAGGACTGAAAATCCTCGTGTCACCAGTTCAAATCTGGTTCCTGGCACAGAAAAAAGGACCTACCGAATAGATATTGATACAAATATCTCGAGATGCTTTGGGGTATATTCATTAATAATCTAAATAGTATACACTAAGTAGATAAAGTAGATAAATCTCTAAACACTTCTTTTTAAAAAAGTGTTAAAATCTCTGGTTCTTTTCTTTATAGTTCTTTATAGTATAGAAGAGGGTGAGATTAGGTAACCTTTGCTTCGCTTCATTTTTGCATTTCTTATCCGAAAAATATTTTTTTTCTTGATACTTACTTTCCTAGTTGTTCTAAATAATGCGCGCGGTACAAAGTTCGTGGTAAGAACTTCTTTGAATCATTGTATTTTTCTGTTCACACGAACGAAATGAATATGTGATTTTCAAATTCGAAAATCGAAATGAAGCCCTTTTTTGATCAGTCTATCTGGACCCTTTTTGTATAATAGGAAGTAATTAGAATATAATAGGTATTTCATTTCGTCTAGGAACAGAATAGCAAAATATTCCGTGACTTGAATAAAATCTGGAGTTGTGTTGTATAAGTGAGCATGAATTTATTATCATTCAATGAGCATCTTGTATTTCATAGAAATTGGGGGTTATATAGTCCTTACGTAAGGGCCAGCCTATCCAACTTTCAGGCATTAAGATACGTTTAAGGCGCGGGTGATTATCATAAGAGATTCCCACCATATCATAAGATTCGCGTTCTTGAAAATCGGCACTTCTCCAAACCCAGAAGACAGACGGGATTCTAGGATTATCCTTTTTGGTAAAGACTTTTATGCATACTTCTTCTGGGTTATCTATACCATACTGTATTCTCGTAAGATGATACACACTAGCTAAAGATCCACCGGGTGCTACGTCATAAGCACATTGGGAACGTAAATAATTGTAACCATATACATATAAAATGACAGCAATGGAATCCCAATCCCCTGCTTTTATTTGTAAAGTCTCTATTCCTCGGTGATCGAAGCCCAAAGATCTATGAACCACCTCATGTTTGACTAGCCAATTAGATAACCACCCCTGCTGCATTGTCTTGATCTCCCCCCCTTTATTTTTTTGTATTTTTGTATAAATATTTCTTCAAATGTAAGTTTGAAAAATTGCACTGCTCTTTCTTTTTCTGCACAAAAGAACCCCTCTTAATTCACTAATTTGGAGGAAGATACTGGACTTTTGGATTTGAAAAAAGTTTCAGAAGATATATCTAAAGTAGATGGTGATTGATAAAGCAATTCCTGCTCGTAAGTTCCGGTATGAGTACTGCGCCGAACATAAAGTTTGTGACTGGTAGTAAAACATCGATTTTTCTTTTTACTTTGACATAGAGTTCGATCCTCAACAATTTCTCGCGATATCTTTTTACGAAGTTTTGTTAAGGCATCTATAACAGCCTCTGGTTTAGGTGGGCAACCCGGCAAGTAGACATCCACAGGAATTAACTTATCAACTCCTCGAACAGTACTATAGGAATCCGTACTGAACATTCCCCCTGTAATAGTACAGGCTCCCATAGCAATGACGTATTTTGGTTCAGGCATTTGCTCATATAATCGCACTAAAGAGGGAGCCATTTTCATTGTTACCGTACCGGCTGTTAAAATTAGGTCCGCTTGCCTAGGACTTGATCTTGGTACCAATCCATAACGATCAAAGTCGAATCGTGAGCCTATTAATGCAGCAAATTCAATGAAACAGCAACTGGTACCATATAGAAGGGGCCATAAACTGGAGAGTCTTGACCAATTCGAAAGATCATTTGGTGTAGTTGAAATAACGGAATTGGAACTTGTTTGGTCAAGTAGCGGAAATTCAATCAAACTCATGACTGTCTCAATGGAATTTTTTCCTTCTTTTTTTTTTTTGTCTGAATATTCAGTTAAGACCATTCCAAGGCTCCTTTTCGCCATGCATAAACTAAACCAACAACTAGGATAAGCACGAAAATGAAAGCTTCGATAAAAACGGATACACCCAATACGTCAAAACTCATTGCCCAAGGGTAGAGAAAGACCGTTTCCACATCAAAAACAACAAAAACTAGCGCAAACATGTAATAGCGTATTCGGAATTGTAACCAAGCACCCCCCATGGGTTCTATACCCGATTCATAACTAGAAAGCTTCTCTGGTCCTTCACTAATCGGGGCTAAAAGCCCTGAAATCCAAAATACCAAAATAGGAATAAGGCTTGCTATTATTAGAAATGTCCAAAAAATATCATATTCGTGAAGCAGGAACATAAATGTACTCCCATTAATGTGGAATAGGCGGAACTGAAATTAGTCAATTCAGTTGGCATTGTCAATTTATCCAGAACTTCTCTCTTTTCCTCGGTGAAACAAGAATCTCTTTTGTTCAAAGAGCGCTTACTTTAGGTTTTGTTTCTTTTGTGCCATGTCTTCCTTAAGGATTCATCCAATGGAATCTCCACTATCTTTCTTTTGGATTTCCATTCTATTTAGATATGGTTTTGCTTCACTTTGTCTCGTTTTCTCTAGAATAGAATCTCTAGAAAAAAGAATTGCTCTATCCTCTATTTAAGGATAGTCAGAGACTATTAAATAAAAAAGAAAATACTTTAGTTAGATTAGAACCTAATTAAAATAGGATTACTAATGTATGTAGCCTAATGAGGAATAATACTAAAAAAAAGGAACTCTATTTCAGAATTATGAAACAGAATATCCTGTTTTATTATTTTCTCTTTCTTTTTATTTTCTTTCGATTTTTTATATTTAAAGTAGATCTATTTAGATAATGTATATTTTTACATAATGTATATTATAGTAATATACTTCAAACAAAATAGGAATTCCCAAAATGGAGAAAATCGTTGCAGTCATTATAGGAAAGTCTAAGGACTTAGGGCATATCCTATTTTATTTGAAGAAGGATGGAATTCAAATCAGATAAGGGATCTTTCCTTCTATATGATTTGATCTAAATTCTTTTTTCTTTTTCTGTCTCTATGATTTTCGATAAATGAGCCTATGGTAATGCTTTTATCTCTATTCTAGGTCGCAAGCGACCGTCGAGTCTATAAACAAGTACTAATAAGGAAAAGAAAACTATACTAAAGGAAACATAGGATATCCATCCTAAAATCTAAAAAAAGACATATATTTAGTAGGGCTATACGGATTCGAACCGTAGACCTTCTCGGTAAAACAGATCAAACGAATTATTATCGAAATGATTCGAACTGTTTCAAAGACCCAACATGCATTTTTCTGCATTGGGCTCTTTCATCAACTGATGTAAAGATCGGTTAATCCGCCATAGTTTTTCTTTACGGAAAGATAATAAGATGGCTCCTTGTGCTCTGATTGATTTATTTTGTATTATGATCTATCTAGGAGCAATACCAAAGTGTTTCAAAGGAGGATTACCTTGACTTAGGTTTGCCTCCGGCCTAAATTAAATCAACCTAAGTGAAATGGAGTCTCCATCGTTCTGCTGCAAGAGTTGACTATGAGACTTCATACACCTTAAAGTTCATAGAACGAAAAGAAGTTTTTTGGAGGCCCTTATCCTCATTATGCCTGGCATTGAGTGGGCTGGATATTTACCTTATCAACTAGCAAATCAATAGGGGTTCTATTTGATTAGGCACCAGAATTGGCACCCGAATCGGACTGAACCGACTGTTTGTCAGGCTACTGTTCTCCTATTCTTTCGAATCCATGAAGTAAGACATTGATTTTATAATAAGGTCAATTATGTTCATTACATAAAAAATTCCCTTGAAAAGCATTGGCGCACGTGTAAGCGAGTTGCTCTACCGAACTGAGCTATAGCCCTTGTCAGAGATATCTTAACATATAGATAATTTCTTGTCAAGATGAATATTCCGTAATGCCAATGCCATAGGATATCCCTTTGATCTATTTACTATATACCATAATACCATACCAATAACGGAATACCATACCAATAATGGAGCGGTATTGCTTATAAAAAGGATTCGATCTATAATCGATCGAAGTAATGCGGCTTCTTTTGTGATGATAAATTGCCTACTTAACTCAGTGGTTAGAGTACTGCTTTCATACGGCGGGAGTCATTGGTTCAAATCCAATAGTAGGTAGGTAGGTAGAAAAATTACTAGATAGCATTGGACTTACTTCGCTTTGCTATCTAATAACTTTTTCTACCCTTCTTTCCTTTTTCTTTGTATCAAGAAAACCTTTGGATTATCTTCAATTGGATGGGGGAATCCAATTGATAGCCTCGACTCGTATCCTAGCCCGTTTGAGCGCTAGTTTTGCTTCAACCAATTCTTTCGTACCCTCAGCTCTACTCAAGTTAGCTTCGGCTATTTCAAGTGCCTGTTGAGCTTCTTCTGGATCAATGTCACTACCCAGTTCCGCATCATTTCCTAAAATGATGATCTCATTATTAACTATTCTCGCAAAACCACTCCACAGAACCGCCGTTAACCATTGGTCGTTGAGAAGGCGTATTCTCAAAGGACCCATATCTACAGCTGTGTTAATGGGAGCGTGGTTTGGTAATACACCAATTTGCCCGCTATTAGTAGATAAAATGATTTCTTTTACTTCACAATCCCAAATAATTCGTTTAGGAGTTAGTACATAAAGATTTAATTTCATTTCTTCAATTTGTTCTCCTCTTCTAAGTTTATAGCTTTCGTGCTAGCTTCATCGATGTTCCCTACCAAATAAAAAGCCTGTTCGGGTAGGCCGTCTAATTCTCCGGAAAGGATTAGTTGAAACCCCCTAATTGTTTCTGCAAGACTAACATACTTTCCTGGAGAACCGGTAAAAACTTCTGCCACAAAGAACGGTTGCGATAAGAACCGCTCAATTTTTCGTGCTCTTGCTACAGTTAAACGATCCTCCTCCGATAATTCATCCAACCCAAGAATTGCAATAATGTCCTGAAGTTCCTTGTAACGCTGTAAAGTTTCTTTAACTCTTTGCGCAGTTTCATAATGGTCCTTGCCGACGATCCGAGGCTGTAACATAGTTGAGGTTGAATCTAAAGGATCTACTGCGGGATAAATACCCTTGGAAGCTAACCCTCTGGAAAGTACGGTAGTAGCGTCCAAATGTGCAAATGTTGTGGCAGGAGCAGGGTCGGTCAAATCGTCCGCAGGTACATAAACAGCTTGGATCGAAGTTATTGATCCCTTATTGGTAGAAGTAATTCTTTCTTGTAAAGAACCCATTTCTGTACTAAGGGTAGGTTGATAACCCACTGCGGAAGGCATTCTCCCTAATAAGGCGGATACTTCCGATCCTGCTTGAACAAAACGAAAGATATTATCGATGAATAAAAGCACGTCTTGCTTATTAACATCTCGGAAATATTCTGCCATAGTTAGGGCAGTTAAACCAACTCTCATACGAGCTCCCGGCGGTTCATTCATTTGTCCATAGACTAAAGCTACCTTCGATTCCTCAATATTTTTTTCATTAATTACTCCAGATTCTTTCATTTCCATATAAAGATCATTTCCTTCACGAGTCCGTTCCCCTACTCCGCCAAATACGGATACGCCTCCATGAGCTTTAGCAATGTTATTGATTAATTCCATGATGAGTACTGTTTTACCTACTCCTGCCCCCCCAAATAGTCCGATTTTTCCTCCACGCCGATAAGGCGCTAAAAGATCGACCACCTTAATACCTGTTTCAAAGATAGATAATTTCGTATCTAACTCAATAAAGGCAGGCGCGGATCTATGAATAGGGAATGTTGCACTAGTATCTACAGGACCCAAATTGTCAATGGGCTCCCCAAGAACGTTAAAAATTCGTCCGAGAGTAGCTCCACCGACCGGAACACTAAGAGGAGCTCCTGTGTCAATCACTTCCATTCCTCTCATCAACCCGTCTGTAGCACTCATAGCTACAGCTCTAACTCGATTATTCCCCAATAATTGTTGTACTTCACAAGTCACATTAATTTGCTTATCGGCAGTGTCCCGACTCTTGACTATCAAAGCGTTATAAATATAAGGCAACTTGCCCGGTGGAAAAGTGATATCCAGTACGGGTCCAATAATTTGATCAATACGCCCTGCATTTTTTTCTTCAATTGTGGAAACCCCAGGACGCGAAGTAGTAGAATTGGTTCTCATAATTATCACATAATTATAAAAAAAAGGAATTTTTCGAAATTTTTCTTTTTTTCTTGTTGAATAATGCCAAATCAAATAAAAAAAAATATCCAAAAATCAAAAAGTTAAAAGGAAATTAATTAGTTAATTCAATAAAAAAGAAAAGGGGACTAGCACTTGATTTCGTTGCCTAAGCGAATCCCATTCACTCGTTTACTCATGGAATGAGTCCGGTGGAAAGTTCAATCAATCTTTTTTTTCATAGACATTTTTCCTTTTGTCAAGGATCTTTGCCTCTTCTACTTTCCTGTCTAGGACTTCGATATACAAAATATATACTACTGTGAAGCATAGATTGCTGTCAACAGAGAATTTTCTTAGTATTTAGGTATTTAGATTCAAAATTAAGAAAGGGGCCTATTAAGATAAGAACTTATAAAATTGTAAAATAAGGATTAAGGGATTAGTTTGGGTTGCGCTATATCTATCAAAGAATATACAATAATGATGGATTTGGTGAATCAAATCTATGGTTTAATAATGAACCGTGTTAACTTACCATAACAACAACTCAATTCCTATCGAATTCCTAGAGTAGAATTCCTATAGGATAGAACGTACACCCTGTGTACGCATTATATATGTATGAATGAAACATATTCATTAACTTAAGCATACTGTTTTTTTATTTAATGAGTCAATATTAATTGAATATCTTTATTTTCATATTTTTGTAAAGGTTTTATTTACGCTTAGTCCATATCGAGTAGACCTTGTCGTTGTGAGAATTCTTAATTCATGAGTTGTAGGGAGGGACTTATGTCACCACAAACAGAAACTAAAGCGGGTGTTGGATTTCAAGCTGGTGTTAAAGATTATAAATTGACTTACTACACCCCGGAATACGAAACCAAGGATACTGATATCTTGGCAGCATTCCGAGTAACTCCTCAGCCCGGGGTTCCGCCTGAAGAAGCAGGGGCTGCGGTAGCTGCGGAATCTTCTACTGGTACATGGACAACTGTTTGGACTGATGGACTTACCAGTCTTGATCGTTACAAAGGACGATGCTATCACATCGAACCCGTTCCTGGGGAAGACAGTCAATATATCTGTTATGTAGCTTATCCATTAGATCTATTTGAAGAGGGTTCTGTTACTAACATGTTTACTTCCATTGTGGGTAACGTATTTGGTTTCAAAGCCCTACGTGCTCTACGTTTGGAGGATCTACGAATTCCTCCTGCTTATTCAAAAACTTTCCAAGGTCCGCCTCATGGTATCCAAGTTGAAAGGGATAAGTTGAACAAGTATGGTCGTCCTTTATTGGGATGCACTATTAAACCAAAATTGGGATTATCCGCAAAAAATTACGGTAGAGCATGTTATGAGTGTCTACGCGGTGGACTTGATTTTACCAAAGATGATGAAAACGTAAACTCACAACCATTTATGCGCTGGAGAGACCGTTTTGTCTTTTGTGCCGAAGCAATTTATAAAGCACAAGCCGAAACCGGCGAAATCAAGGGGCATTACTTGAATGCGACTGCAGGTACATGCGAAGAAATGATTAAGAGAGCTGTATTTGCGAGGGAATTGGGGGTTCCTATTATAATGCATGACTACATAACTGGAGGATTCACCGCAAATACTAGTTTGGCTCATTATTGCCGCGACAACGGCCTACTTCTTCACATTCACCGAGCAATGCATGCAGTTATTGATAGACAGAAAAATCATGGTATACATTTCCGTGTATTAGCTAAAGCATTGCGTATGTCTGGGGGGGATCATATCCACTCCGGTACAGTAGTAGGTAAGTTAGAAGGGGAACGCGAAATGACTTTAGGTTTTGTTGATTTATTGCGCGATGATTATATTGAAAAAGATCGTTCTCGCGGTATCTTTTTCACGCAGGACTGGGTATCCATGCCAGGTGTTATACCGGTGGCTTCAGGGGGTATTCATGTTTGGCATATGCCAGCTCTGACCGAAATCTTTGGAGACGATTCCGTATTACAATTTGGTGGAGGAACTTTAGGACATCCTTGGGGGAATGCACCAGGTGCAGCAGCTAATCGGGTGGCTTTAGAAGCCTGTGTACAAGCTCGTAACGAAGGGCGCGATCTTGCTCGTGAAGGTAATGAAATTATCCGAGCAGCTTGCAAATGGAGTCCTGAACTAGCCGCAGCTTGTGAAGTATGGAAAGCGATCACATTCGACTGGAAACCGGTGGATACCTTATAGAAGCGAAATAGAAAGAGAAAAAATGACTTACGAAATGCAGTAATTCTTCTTTATTCTTCTAATTGATTGCAATTAAATTTGGCTCGATCTTTTAAAAGATCGAGCCAAATTTAAATATATCTTGATACGATCATGAGACTTGACAAATCGGGATTCTTCTATTCTATATATCTAGAATATAGAAAGGTATAATACAATAGACAAATACAAATCAAAATAGAGTATTATCATACGATAATGGAATCAAAATACTTCTAATAATGTCGAATAATAATGTCGAACCGGGACCCACTAAGACAGAAATAAAGCATTGGGTCGAACTCTTCTTTGGTGTTAAGGTAGTAGCTGTGAATAGCCGTCGACTACCCGGAAAGGGTAGAATTACCCTTCAACCGGATATTCTATTCCACTTCTATTTTAAAAATTAATGGGTATTCTAAAAGAGGTATTTCTTTCATTTTCACAATTGCTTTCTTTTGAATCCAATTTCAAGTTCGATTAGAAAGATAGAAAGGCCATGAGAATGGAAAAAGAAAAATAAAATTATCCATTCCATTCATTTTTTTAGAGATATAGAATACTTTTATAGAATACTTTAGTTAGTATTATTTATCTATAAAAAATCCTTATTTTGAAAACTCAAAAATACAATAGTCAATATTCCTTATAATAGATATACTTAATTATATCATAAGGATCTTAAGATATATTTTGAATAGATAGAAATAGTAAATTGGAATTGAGACACCTATTCTATGACAGATCTCAACTTACCCTCTATTTTCGTGCCTTTAGTAGGCTTAGTATTTCCGGCAATTACAATGGCTTCTTTATTTCTTTATGTGCAGAAAAATAAGATTGTCTAGAACCGACGGGCCAAATTTTCTCAATGTATTTCCAGGATCATAATAAAATATTTTTTAGTGTAAGTAATATATTAATATGATAGGGTATGTAGCTCTTTCTACACACAAATGAAAAACGTCTATGGATGCAGATATAGGCTACGAGCATAAATGCATACATATGCGTAGCTGAGTATAGCGGGTTTTTTTAAGTGGATCCGGGAATTTTTTTTGAATAGAAAGTCAATGTATCTAACCAATTATTTCACAGGAGTACTAGCTGCTGAAGGCGATTTCAGAATCAAAAAAAGTAAAGTCAAAATCATTTAGCTTATTCTCTCAATTTCAATTAACCGCTGCTGGATTTAGTATATCTAATATGAATTGGCGATCAGAACACATATGGATAGAACTTCTAAAAGGTTCTCGAAAAAGAGGTAATTTTTTCTGGGCCTGTATTCTTTTTCTAGGTTCATTAGGATTCTTAGCGGTTGGGGCTTCCAGTTATCTTGGTAAGAATATGGTATCCATACTTCCATCTCAACAAATTCTTTTTTTTCCACAGGGGATCGTGATGTCTTTCTATGGAATCGCGGGTCTATTCATTAGCTCCTATTTGTGGTGCACCATTTTGTGGAATGTAGGCAGTGGTTACGACCGATTTGATAGAAAAGAGGGAATAGTGTGCATTTTTCGTTGGGGATTCCCTGGAATAAAACGTCGCATCTTCCTTCGATTCCTTGTGCGGGATATCCAATCAATTAGAATTCAGGTTAAAGAGGGTCTTTATCCTCGTCGTATCCTTTATATGGAAATACGTGGCCAGGGGGTCATTCCCTTGACTCGTACTGATGAGAAGTTTTTTACTCCACGAGAAATTGAACAAAAAGCTGCCGAATTGGCCTATTTCTTGCGCGTACCAATTGAAGTATTTTGAGTACCAATTGTAAGGTTCGAGTATTTATCTAAGGGAAGGAACAACCGAAGATAAGAGAAAATTGATTCTATTTTGTTTTATCCAAGTGAGATATATGGTCTAATATTCTTCCCTTTTCATTTTTTTTATTCTATTTCTCTATTCCACTCCATTTAGATCTAAGAAAGAACCCAATACAATTACAATGAAATTCCATTAGTATACAAAAAGAGAAATAGATACAAACACAAGGTCTCAAACCTTGTTATAGAATTTTTGCTTCAAAAAAAAAAAAAAAATGAAAAAAAAGAAAGCATTGCCTTCTTTCCTATATCTTGTATTTATCGTACTTTTGCCCTGGGGAGTCTCTTTCTCTTTTAACAAATGCCTGGAACTTTGGATTAAGAATTGGTGGAATACCAGGCAACCTGAAACTCTCTTAACGGATATTCAAGAGAAAAGGATTCTAGAAGGATTCATAGAATTAGAGGAGCTTTTTCTCTTGGACGAAATGATAAAAGAGAAATCGAAGACACATGTACAAAAACCTCCCATAGGAATACACAAGGAAATAATACAATTGGCCAAAATAGATAATGAGGACCATCTCCATATCATTTTGCATTTCTCAACAAATATAATCTGTTTGGCTATCCTAAGTGGTTCTTTTTTTCTGGGTAAAGAGGAACTTGTCATTTTGAATTCTTGGGTTCAAGAATTCTTCTATAACTTAAATGACTCAATAAAAGCTTTTTTTATTCTTTTAGTTACAGATTTTTTTGTTGGATTTCACTCCACCCGCGGTTGGGAACTACTAATTCGTTGGGTCTACAACGATCTTGGGTGGGCTCCTAACGAGCTAATTTTCACTATTTTTGTTTGTAGTTTTCCTGTGATTCTAGACACGTGTTTGAAATTTTGGGTCTTTTTTTGTTTAAACCGTCTATCTCCTTCGCTTGTAGTCATTTATCATTCAATTAGTGAAGCATAATTGAATTGGCTTTCCTAATATTAATAAAATTAGCATTTTTCTTCTTTTAGAAAGAAAGCCTTTTTTTCTTTTTAGCAAAATTCTTTCTACTTCTACCTGCTCAAGGTATTCTCATTCCAGTACAACTGTTGCAGTAGAATGACAACAGACTCGTGTATAGGGAACTAGATTAACTTAGCTACCTATCTAATTTATTGTAGAAATTCCGGAATCCACGATTGGACATGGAAAATAGAAATACTTTTTCTTGGTTAAAGGAACAGATGATTCGATCGATTTCTGTATCGATCATGATATACGTAATAACTCGGACATCTACTTCAAATGCATATCCTATTTTTGCGCAGCAGGGTTATGAAAACCCGCGGGAAGCAACTGGACGAATTGTATGTGCCAACTGCCATTTAGCTAATAAGCCCGTGGATATTGAAGTTCCCCAAGCTGTGCTTCCCAATACTGTATTTGAAGCAGTTCTGCGAATCCCTTATGATATGCAGCTGAAACAAGTTCTTGCTAATGGGAAAAAGGGAGGGTTGAATGTGGGTGCTGTTCTTATTTTGCCTGAGGGATTCGAATTAGCGCCTCCCGACCGTATTTCTCCTGAGTTGAAAGAAAAGATAGGAAATCTATCTTTTCAGAGTTATCGTCCCAATAAAAAAAATATTCTTGTGATAGGCCCTGTTCCCGGTAAGAAATATAGTGAAATTGTCTTTCCCATTCTTTCCCCCGATCCCGCTACAAAAAAAGACGTTCATTTCTTAAAATATCCCATATATGTAGGGGGGAACCGAGGAAGGGGACAGATCTATCCCGATGGTAGCAAGAGTAACAATACAGTTTATAATGCTACGTCAACGGGTATAGTAAAAAAAATACTACGTAAAGAAAAGGGGGGATATGAAATATCCATAGTTGATGCGTCGGATGGGCGCCAAGTGATTGATATTATACCTCCCGGGCCAGAACTTCTTGTTTCAGAGGGGGAATCCATTAAGCTTGATCAACCATTAACAAGCAATCCTAATGTGGGAGGGTTTGGTCAGGGGGATGCAGAAATAGTGCTTCAGGATCCATTACGCGTCCAAGGCCTTTTGTTCTTTTTTGCATCTGTTATTTTAGCACAAGTCTTTTTGGTTCTCAAAAAGAAACAGTTTGAAAAGGTTCAATTGTACGAAATGAATTTCTAGATCCCGGGATTTCTTACCATTAAATTGGTAAAAAGTCTCGATTTCTGGAATTCCTTATTTCTATTTCATGCAAAAGAGGAGAATCCAAGGCAGAGGCGAGAACAATAAAAGGAACAAGTCTTTTTAGGAGGAATTGCCGGTCTTCGTAATCCTCTACTGGGCACAAGAAAAAGGCAAAAAAGCCTTTTTCTTGTGTCGATTCTTCTTGTATCGACGTCTTGTATCGAAGTAAGAATCCTTTTTCTTCTTATTTGTTTTGTCAAAGATTACTATTTATTCTTTATTCGGTTGGACTTCCTTTGCTTAGGTTCGAGCGCGTTAGTGGACAAACAGAGGGAAAGAAAATATGGCGGGGGACAAATTTATTGTAAACAGATAGAATTACTTGACTTTTCAATTAAGTTCAACTTCGAACTTACAGAAATTTTGTAAAAAAAAAGTATGCCCTTCCCTTCCATTAAAGGGTGGTTTTTTTAGGCTAGTGGAGTAGTTTTGATTAAGGTTTTATTAGTTTATTACTCTAAACTAAATCAAAGATTTGCAGGATACTTCCTTCGTGGAATAAAATATTGGATCCCTAATTGATTCACTCTTTGTTCTTGCTTCATAAGAGTGAAGTAAATCAATTTTATGGGCGAAAGGCAGGCGCTTTAAACCTACCAACGGATTGCTTCACTAACATTATTAACAAACAAAAGAATAAATGGAAGGATTTTAACCATCAAAGCAAAGGCTTTCTCTTTGTTATTTTTACAAATAGAAATAGGTAACCGATTTCTAGATTATGGAATAGATTAAAATCGCGTTATAAGAATTCCGCGGGTCCTTTCCGCTCTAATCAGATAAAGGTAGGTAAGGACCCGCTAAGTTCCTACTTTTTCATGTTTACAATACGGCTCCTCCGATTACTATAGAGATGAACCCAATCCAGAATACGAACCGTAAAAGAAAACACCTATTAAACCAATCACAAGAATACCGGTTACAGTACCTATCAGCCAAAGAGGAATTCTTCCTGTAGTATCGGCCATTTCCCCCACTTTCCTCCACATTTTCTCAAGTGGTCGTGCTAGAGACAAAAACAGTCATGGATAGTTATAAGGATGGTATCCTTCCAAATGGGATAAGAGAATTCTTACTACCCTCTACCTTTCTCTCAATTGAAGAAGTAATTGGAAAATAAAACAGCAAGTACAAAAATGAGTAATAAACCCCAGTATAGACTGGTACGATTCAATTCAACATTTTGTTCATTCGGGTTTGATTGTGTCATAGTTCTATAGTTGGAATTTAGTTGTTCTATAGTTGGAATTTAGTTTATCGTTGGATGAACTGCATTGCTGATATTGATCCCAAGAAAAAAACCGTGGGTACAGCTAATCCGTGAACAGCCAGCCATCGCACTGTAAAAATAGGATAGGTTCGATCTATGGTCATTGAGGGCCTCCTAAAAGGATCTACTAAGTTCATCTAGTTGTTCTAAAGAATCAAAACGGTCGGTTATTAATGGAATTCCTTGTCGACTTTCCGTGAAATATTCGTTTGGCCGAGGACTTCCAAACACGTCATAAGCTAAACCCGTACTGACAAATAACCAACCCGCAATGAATAGGGAAGGTATAGTAATGCTATGAATAACCCAGTATCGAATACTGGTAATAATATCAGCAAAAGAACGTTCTCCCGTGCTTCCAGACATGCCGAGCTCCCCAAATTTTTGTACATTCAAAAAAGGAATTGATTCCGTAAAAGATGGGATCAACCAGTAAATAGAAAATTACTGATATTTCATCCTTGTGAGATTGTCAATTTTGTACCAAAGGTGTATTTTGAGTATACCGAATTAGTATAGCTATCCTTTCTATGGCACAGCAATCCTGTTTGGCTTGGTCCCGAAACAGAATTCTTCTTTGTTCTTTGTCTATAGGGAAACTACATGTTATTCAAGGCATCAATAGAAACCCCAATTTTGGGGTCTTACTTATTTTCATTGTCTTCGGAATAATAGAATAATTTAATTTGGAATAGTGACCAGGATCTTGGGAAAACCTAAGTTAATGATCAATAGGTTTGGATAAAGAATTTAGGAAAGATATTCTCATATTGACGCAATACAAGGATAAGTATATGCTAAATCTATCCCTTTTTAGTTAAAAGTTTTATTCGAATCCAACTTTTCCCTTTAAAGAATTAAATTGGTTAATATAAAATATTATCTAAAAAATAGAAAACCAAATAGTAGATAATCCCTTATGAAAGAAACGGAATACATTCTTTGAAGAATCAAGATTCGTAATCAATCCTATCTTGTTTGTTGGATTTGGTCTAACTTTCTTAACCAAACAGCAAGTATGTAACTTTACTAAATGAAATAGGGAAAGACAGAAGATAGAACTTAAAAGAAAAATAGAATTGAAGTAACTTGTCTTCGAATCAACTTTGGCCGGGGTTCAAAAATTAATAAATAAAAATAAAGTAAATTTTCCCCCTTTCTGGGGGGCTTTCAGGAGTCGTGGAATGGTTTTCTTCTCCTCTTATTCCATACGGAATACAATGAGTTAAAATAAGAAGGAATAGGGGACGCCCTTTTGCTCGAAAAAGAGGATTAAATCCTATTGAAAAAGAAATAAATAGAAAGAACTTTTTTAAAATTCCATTCTTTATTTATCTTTTATTCCAAAATTCTCTAAAAATCCAATTTCATTTTTCAATGGGTTTAGATGATCTAGTTCTTAATATTATTACTTTACTTAACTGACAGATTCCACAATAAATCTCTTGATTCGGAATTAGGGACTCATGTCCCATCTGATGAATCGATTTTCTTTTACACTTCTGTATCTCGTTCTATCTTGATTTTTAGTATTATCTAAAATAACCGATGAATTAGGAATTTTCCATAACTTAGGTAAGTGCTTTACCAACATATGTAGTGTAGTAAAAAAAAATGGAATTTAACCCCTTCATGCTTACTATAACTAGTTATTTCGGTTTTCTACTGGCTGCTTTAACTATAACCCCAGCTCTATTTATTGGCTTGAACAAGATACGTCTTATTTGAAATGAATTAAATGAATAAAATAAGTCAGAAAATAAAAATCTTTCTTTTGGATTCCTGATATTATAGGACCTTTTTGGACGCTAATTACCAATTCTTTTTTTGGTCATTGAGATTCGTGGATAATTTAGACTATTATTTAGAGATAGATCGTACCTCTTTTTTTATCCCCTGAACAAATCGAAATGATTGAAGTTTTTCTATTTGGAATCGTCTTAGGTCTAATTCCTATTACTTTAGCAGGATTATTCGTGACTGCGTATTTGCAATACAGGCGTGGGGATCAGTTGGATCTTTGATTGAGTAATATTTATTTTTTGATTGACCTCCTCTCCTCCAGACTAGAGAGGAGGTCAAATTGGAATTGTAATTCGACTTTGTATTTTTTTTTAAGTTATTTTACTCTGTTTCGACATAAGATAGATGGAATCACGCTCTGTAGGATTTGAACCTACGACATCGGGTTTTGGAGACCCGCGTTCTACCAAACTGAACTAAGAGCGCTTTCAAAAAAAAACCTTTTCTACTCCTAATGTGTCTCACGTACGTATAGTATCCACAAATTAAAGTTATATACACGTTAATGGATCTCCCCGCTACTGCCCATAAAGAAGAGAGAAGTAATAGGTAGGGATGACAGGATTTGAACCTGTGACATTTTGTACCCAAAACAAACGCGCTACCAAGCTGCGCTACATCCCTTTTCCAAATTGTTGTACAATGCCATTGTACACAATTCCTTTCTTGTTTTCCACATCGTAATTTTCTTCTATTTCTCTATCTATATAGAACTTTCTTGTCATTTCTTGTTTTTGGTCTCATATAATCAAGGAAGGGTTTAGGTATATATCTAAAATCCAGTTGAATTTCGCTTATAAAAGAAAGATTACTATTCCTTAGTAATGTATAGGAAGAGGGGGTCATCCTTTTCTTTTTTAGGGATAGGAAAATCTCGTCTATTCTATATGGTTATGGTTCATTCTATATATATAGAGTATTGATTTAGTTTTTTTAATTAGGAATTTCGCCTAAATAAAGAAATACAAACGATCTTGGGCAAAAGTATCTGATCATATATGTATTCCAACAAGGAAGGAGGATTTTCAATGCGGGATATAAAAACATATCTCTCTGTAGCACCCGTGCTAAGTACTCTATGGTTTGGGGCTTTAGCAGGTTTATTGATAGAAATTAATCGTTTATTCCCAGATGCTTTGTCATTCCCTTTTTTTTAATTCTAGTTATTCCTATACGAGAGATAGGATTCTTCGTGACATGAAGAAAATTTTCTTTCAATCCTTTTTTTAGTATACGAAGCAAAAAGAAAGAAAAGAACGATTGCGTTGAACTTTAGAGTCATCAAAAATTTGGTAAATCTCATTTTGGAAGAAAACATAAATTTAATCAAAAGCGGTATCTAAGCTAAGTCAGGCCTCACAAATTCGAGCATAGAAAGAGCGGGGCTTACCGCTTAAATGAAAGGATTTCGAAGCAAAATCCTTTCTAATTTGACAAGGATTGTATTCTTTAATTATTTCTCCATTTTTTTTTATTCTATTGGATTTTATTCTTCTTTTTCGTATCCAATATAGAAGAATAAAAGAACAGGTATAAGAATTAAGTTAAGTCAATCCAAAAAGGAAAGGAGGTTCATGGCCAAGGGCAAAGATGTTAGAATCAGAGTGATTTTGGAATGTATCAGTTGTGTTCGAAAGGGTACCAATAAGGAATTGACGGGTATTTCTAGATATAGTACTCAAAAGAATCGCCACAATACACCCGGACAGTTAGAATTAAGAAAATTTTGTCGTTATTGCCGTAAGCATACGACTCATAATGAAATAAAGAAATAAGGGCATCGTGTTTTTCATTTTTATTTTTCTAAAGAATAGAAAGAGTAAGAATTTATTATTTAATAGAACATAGATAGAATCAAAAAGATAGAATCAAAAATACAAATCAACTTTAGGTAGATATTATTTCATATGTATAGAGGTTTTTTATATTTAAATTTTATATAGTATATGAATCAAATAATATATGGACCAAAGAAAGACTACTTCTTATGGATCCTAAATTAATAAAATAAAGAAATCAATTTTTTCCAATTTTTAAATAAGGAATAAATCATGTATATATCTAAACAACCTTTTCGTAAATCTAAGCAACCTTTTGGTAAATCCAAACAAACTTTTCATAAATCCAAGCAACCTTTTCGCAAATTCAAACAACCTTTTCGTAAATCCAAACAACCTTTTCGTAGGCGTTCCCGAATTGGTCCGGGGGATCGAATTGATTATAGAAACATGAGCTTAATTAATCGATTTATTAGTGAACAAGGAAAAATATTATCCAGACGAATAAATAGATTAACCTTGAAACAACAACGATTAATTACTCTTGCTATAAAACAGGCTCGTATTTTATCTTTCTTACCATTTCGTAACTATGAAAATGAGAAGCAATTTCAAGCCCAGTCAATTTCAATAATTAGTGGTCCTAGACACAGAAAAAATAGACATATTCCTCAATTAACACAAAAGTTCAATTCCAATCGAAATTTAAGAAACTCCAACCAGAATTTAAGAAACAACAATCGGAGCTTAAGTTCCGATTGTTGATGTTTTATTCGGAAGGGTCAGACCCGTATATAAATAAAGTAATCCAGTTTGGATTCTTTTGTTTGTTATAAGAAAAGAAAAAAAAAAGAAATAGTTTTTTTATTTATTGCAACATGCTTGTTGATTCCTACCACTTAATCTTAATTTATTGTATCTTCCCGGAGTTCCCTCTCCGGGAATTCGGTTTTAATTATTCCTGTATATTACTTTTTTATTTTATCCTTTAATTGATGGTCTTTATTTTATTGGAAATCGTGTAAAGATTATTTGGATTTAATACAGCTACTTGTGCAAGCATTTTACGATTAAGAATCAATTCCTTTTTGTACAGATTGTGTATTAATTTACTATAACTATTGAATACTTTATATATCCGTGTTGCTGCGTTTATCCGAGTGATCCACAAACGACGAAAATCTCTCTTTTGCCTGCCTCTATCTCGATGAGAAGAAACAAAAGCTCTTCTTACTTGTTGAGTAATCATTCGATTAAGTCTTAAATGAGCCCCTCTAAAGTTTGAAGCAAATGAACGCATTTTTGTTCGTCGTCTCCGAGCTATATATCCTCGCGGAACTCTGGTCATTGAATCAAATTAACCTTAATGAATAACTAATGATTTCTCTTCTTTTAACCCTTCTTTTTCCTATTAATAACAAAACGGATTATTCCAATATATAAAATATTAATTCCAATGGCTTTTGCTACTATAACCTTCCTAACCACGCTTTTTTTTTATTCTACCCCTTTCGGTTATTTCGCATAGGAATAACAAATTCTAACGATACTAAAAAAACTAAAAACAGTGGGTTCCATCGTTTCTATGGTTCTCTTTTAAACGGCGAGGCCCTCTCTATACACCGGAGCCCTTTCTTTCATCAAAAAAAAGGTATTGTGAACTTGTATAGTTCACAGTCTTTGGCTCTACCTATCCATTATAGAGTAAATCGCTCTTTTCACAATAAATAAGATAAGAGTTATTCATACAGTGACGGTATTTAATTATGAAAGTTACCTAAGTAGCTGACCCTTTAGTCCGTTCTTTTAAGATAAAGGAGCATAAGCCTTTTCTTTTTATTACTATTTCCTCCGCTTAATCGATAACCATTTGCTACCAATGGGGGAATTGCTTCTTCCAATCTAGATGATTGGATTTGCGTCAAAGGAAACCATAAATTCCGTATACCGTAGAAATCTAGGAGAGAAAAACTCTATCCTATTCATTGGTACCGATCATGGTCAAAAATTGTCTTATTTGTTTGAACTCATGACCTGAACGAGTCGCACATACACCCTAGCACATGTTCCTCGACGCTGAGGACATCCCTTAAGCGCGGGCGTTTTTCTAGCATTTCGTATTGGCTTTCTTGCATTTCTAATAAGTTGTTTAACCGTTGGCATGTCGTATGTATATAGAAAAATTGGATTGGTTTAGATCGATCTTAACCTGATGATTCATCATCATGAAGTATTTCTATTTTCTATAAAATCCATAAAACCCGAATTTCGATTTGAAATAAATTTACAAGAAATTCAGCCACTACCAATCCTTAAACATTTCTGGAAACCATACTGGATCAGTATCGCAGTGCTCATCAATCATTTCATCCCCCACAATATCGACAAGTCCATAAGCTTTGGCTTCCTCTGCTGACATAAAAACATCCCTTTCCATGTCTTCGGATACAACCCAAAAAGGCTTGCCTGTTCTTAGTGCATAAACCCTTGTGATCATTTCGCGAACTTTGTGTAACTCTTCCACTTCTAGTAAAAATTCCGGTGTCCTTGCCCGATAATAAGCACTAGCCGGTTGGTGAAGCATAATTCTAGCGTGAGGGAATGCTATACGTTTAGTGGGTTCTCCTCCAAGCAGAATGAAGGAGGCCATGGACGCAGCTATTCCGAGGCATATTGTATATATATCTGGTGTCACCGTTTGCATCGTATCAAAAATCGCCATTCCTGAGATCAGCCACCCGCCGGGGGAGTTTATAAACAAAAAAATATCGCTAATTCCATCTTCTATACTGAGATATACCATGAGACCTGTAATATGATTCGTGATCTCGCAACGAATCTCTTGACCTAAAAAAAGTGTCCTTTCTCGATACATAACATTGTATAAGTCAACCCAAGTCGCTTCTTCATCTCCGGGAATCCGGTAAGGTACTTTTGGAACACCAATGGGCATATTAGATTAATATTATTAGATTTAAGTAAGAAAACTACACTTTAATATGGAAACTTAAGAATGGAAGAGAAAGAAAGAATCCGCAGTTTATTATTTTCCTTTTTTTCTTATTCTATAAGAATACTATGATTGAAAAATTATACATATAAGGAAGGTAAGACAGATTGAATAAAGAAAAAGGAATCTGTGATTCGAATGATAAACAAAGAGGGGTTAGGGATCCATTCTTTGTTTTTCAAAATAGCCCGAGGTACCCATTGCATATTGGCACTTATCGAGTATAGAATAGATCTGCTTCTCTTTCTTCTTACAAACAGAATGGCTTCTTATTTTTAATGGAATGAAATAAATATTCACGCTTTCTGACACAGAATTCCTTGGAAGGGTTAGGTATATAGGATATGGATAGTCTTTTTCAATGCGATAAAATAAAACGACATCGTGTCTATTTTTCTTTGCTAAAGGGGTATTTCCATGGGTTTGCCTTGGTATCGTGTTCATACTGTCGTATTGAATGACCCGGGTCGATTGCTTTCGGTGCATATAATGCATACAGCTCTAGTTTCTGGTTGGGCTGGCTCAATGGCTTTATACGAATTAGCGGTTTTTGATCCCTCTGATCCTGTTCTGGATCCAATGTGGAGACAAGGTATGTTCGTCATCCCCTTCATGACTCGTTTAGGAATAACCAATTCGTGGGGTGGTTGGAGTATTTCAGGAGGAACTATAACGAATCCGGGTATTTGGAGTTATGAAGGTGTGGCAGGTGCACATATTGTGTTTTCTGGCTTGTGTTTCTTGGCAGCTATCTGGCATTGGGTATATTGGGACCTTGAAATATTCTGTGATGAGCGGACGGGAAAACCTTCTTTGGATTTGCCCAAGATCTTTGGAATTCATTTATTTCTTGCAGGGGTGGCTTGTTTTGGCTTTGGTGCATTTCATGTAACCGGTTTGTATGGTCCTGGGATATGGGTGTCCGATCCTTATGGACTAACAGGAAAAGTACAAGCTGTAAATCCCGCATGGGGTGCAGAAGGTTTTGATCCTTTCGTTCCGGGAGGAATAGCTTCGCATCATATTGCTGCGGGTACACTGGGCATACTAGCGGGCCTATTCCATCTTAGTGTCCGTCCGCCTCAACGTCTATACAAAGGATTACGTATGGGCAATATTGAAACTGTACTTTCCAGCAGTATTGCTGCTGTTTTTTTTGCAGCTTTCGTAGTTGCCGGAACTATGTGGTATGGATCGGCAACTACCCCAATCGAATTATTTGGACCTACTCGTTATCAGTGGGATCAGGGATACTTTCAGCAAGAAATATATCGAAGAGTTAGCGATGGATTAGCCGAAAATCTTAGTTTATCAGAAGCTTGGTCTAAAATTCCCGAAAAATTAGCTTTTTATGATTATATTGGTAATAATCCGGCAAAGGGGGGATTATTCAGAGCGGGCTCAATGGACAATGGGGATGGAATAGCTGTTGGATGGTTAGGACATCCCGTCTTTAGAGATAAAGAAGGGCGCGAGCTTTTTGTACGTCGTATGCCTACTTTTTTTGAAACATTTCCGGTAGTTTTGGTAGATGAAGAGGGAATTGTGAGAGCGGATGTTCCTTTTAGAAGAGCAGAATCCAAATATAGCGTTGAACAAGTAGGCGTAACGGTGGAGTTCTATGGTGGCGAACTTAATGGAGTAAGTTATTCTGATCCTGCTACTGTAAAAAAATATGCGAGGCGTGCCCAATTAGGAGAAATTTTTGAATTAGATCGAGCTACTTTGAAATCAGATGGTGTTTTTCGCAGCAGTCCAAGGGGTTGGTTCACTTTTGGTCATGCTACCTTTGCTTTGCTCTTCTTTTTCGGACACATTTGGCATGGCGCTCGAACCTTGTTCCGAGATGTTTTTGCTGGTATTGATCCAGACTTGGATGCTCAAGTGGAATTTGGAACATTCCAAAAAGTTGGGGATCCAACTACAAGAAGACAGACAATTTGATACCACATTGCTGTGGTATTTTGCCTCTCTTTTTTGATTTGATATGGGAAACATCTCCTGTCCTTTCTTTGACTCTTTTTCTTTTTTTATACGGGAAATGATCCCAAATGACAAGTGAATAGGTGTGGAAGTTATAATTGTAAATAAACCACGATCGAATCTATGGAAGCATTGGTTTATACGTTCCTTTTAGTTTCGACTTTAGGAATAATTTTTTTCGCTATCTTCTTCCGAGAACCACCTAAGGTTCCAACTAAAAAATGAAATAATTGAATTGAAGTAAGAAGTCTCCCGGCCGGGAGACTTCTTACTTCAATTCAATTAGTCCCCATGTTCTTCGAATGGATCTCTTAATTGTTGAGAGGGTTGCCCAAACGCGGTATATAAGGCATACCCAGTAAAGCTTACAAGTAAACCAGATATGGAGATGGCGACTAAAGTTGCTGTTTCCATTTTTATAGAATTTCAAGATTACAACGGATCTATGATAAAGATCGTGTATTTACAACTACAACGGAATAGTATACAAAGTCAACACCAATGATTAAATAGAATTTATGGCTACACAAACCGTTGAAGATAGTTCTAGAGCTCGGCCAAAACGAACTGGCGCAGGTAGTTTATTGAAACCCTTGAATTCGGAATACGGGAAAGTCGCTCCGGGTTGGGGGACTACCCCTTTTATGGGGGTTGCAATGGCTTTATTCGCGATATTCCTATCTATCATTTTAGAGATTTATAATTCTTCTGTTTTACTGGACGGAATTTTAATGAATTAGGTTTCTACTAACTAAAACTATGAAGTCATAGTTTTTCCATCCAAAAAGGTCTTTCTGCTTTAAGCTCCACATTTCTAGACATTCTGGTAGTTCGACCGTGGATTTTTTTGTTTTGGTATTTCTGGAATATGAGTGTGTGACTTGTTAGAATTGATCCTATTGATAATACATAGAAAGGGCCTGTTCTCTCTATCAAGATGATTCTAATTCGTCGGATATTATTTATTCTAGTATCTGGAACACGAAATACATAGGGTGGATCAAGAAAAAAAAGGGACTATGATTCATACTCACTATTTAGACCTCGCAACCAGATTGAAAAAAAAAATTTAAAGTAGTTCTTAATAAAAAAAGAACTTTTTTTCTTTCCAATTTTGTTTGCCCAAAAGACAACCTTTTTTTTCTCGATTTTGTCGAGTCATTACACCAATTCAATAAATGATCATCAAGCGGTTCTTATTCGAAGAACCCTTGCCTTTTGTTTAGCTTGAGACTCAATCATCGTGGCTCTAGTATGAATCTAAGGTTTTAATTGAACTGATTCATAGGATCGCAACAAGATAATTTCTATTAGAAAACCACTATTTATTTTTTTTATTTTACTAGTAAAATAAAAAAAATAAATAAAATAAAAAATAGGGAAGAGAAAAGTCAAGAGGCCTCTAATGATCAACATAAGGAAAAGAAAGACAGATGAGCCAACTTGAAATTTTTTGGCATTATCATCACAAAGAAGAAATTGAAATTCTGGATTTTTCTTATTTAATATCTTCAAGGCAAATTGATACAATCCTGTGGCTGATGGAGTTTTGAACCCTTTTTTATAATATCCATTGAAAATTTGTGTGTTTCTGCTTGAGCCGTACGAGATGAAATTTTCATATACGGTTCTCGGAGGGGGAGTCGAGCTAGTTACCTATCTCAATAAAGTATATGATTGGTTTGAGGAACGTCTTGAGATTCAGGCAATTGCGGATGATATAACGAGTAAATATGTTCCTCCTCATGTCAACATATTTTATTGTTTAGGGGGAATTACACTTACTTGTTTTTTAGTACAAGTTGCTACCGGTTTTGCTATGACTTTTTACTACCGACCAACCGTTACAGAGGCTTTTTCCTCCGTTCAATATATAATGACGGAGGCCAACTTCGGTTGGTTAATCCGATCAGTTCATCGATGGTCAGCAAGTATGATGGTTCTAATGATGATCCTGCACGTATTTCGTGTGTATCTCACAGGTGGGTTTAAAAAACCTCGTGAATTAACGTGGGTCACTGGTGTGGTTTTGGCTGTATTGACTGCATCATTTGGTGTAACTGGTTATTCTTTACCTTGGGATCAAATCGGTTATTGGGCAGTCAAAATTGTGACAGGTGTACCTGAAGCGATCCCGGTAATAGGATCTCCTTTAGTGGAGTTATTGCGTGGAAGTGCTAGTGTGGGACAATCCACTTTGACTCGTTTTTATAGTTTACATACCTTTGTACTACCTCTGCTTACTGCTGTATTTATGTTAATGCACTTTCCAATGATACGTAAGCAAGGTATTTCTGGTCCTTTATAGGGAAGGCATATCATATAAAATTCGAATTCTCAGATATCATATCGGG